CTCCAGCTATCGGGGATCCTATTTCCGTACCAACTCAAGATATGCTTATTGGGCTCTATGTATTAACGAGTGGAAATCGTCGGGGTATTTGTGCAAATAGGTATAATCCATGTAATCGAAGAAATTATCAAAATAAAAGAATTGGCGACAATAACTATAAGTATACGAAAGAAAAAGAACCTTTTTTTTGTAATTCCTATGATGCAATTGGAGCTTATCGGCAGAAAAGAATCCAGTTAGATAGCCCTTTATGGCTCCGGTGGCGGCTAGATCAACGCGTTATTACTTCAAGAGAAACTCCCATCGAAGTTCACTACGAATCTTTGGGTACCTATCATGAGATTTATGGGCACTATCTAATAGTAAGAAGTATAAAAAAAGAAATTATTTGTATATACGTTCGAACCACAGTTGGTCATATTTCTCTTTATCGAGAAATCGAAGAAGCTATCCAAGGATTTTGCCGAGCCTACTCATATGGTACCTAATCATATGGTATCTAAACTAAGTAATTCTATGACACCCGTGTGATTTTTGGTTTCTCCAGTTCCCCCAGGACCCTAGTTCCTGAATTTATATGCGAATCAAGATCGAGAAAAGGAAGTTTTCCAACCATTGACTCAAACCCATTGTCGAACTCCACTCAGCGGAATAGGGAGGTACTTATGGCAGAACGGGCCAATCTGGTCTTTCACAATAAAGTGATAGATGGAACTGCTATTAAACGACTTATTAGTAGATTAATAGATCACTTCGGAATGGCATATACATCACACATCCTGGATCAAATAAAGACTCTGGGGTTCCGACAAGCCACTGCTACATCTATTTCATTAGGAATTGATGATCTTTTAACAATACCTTCTAAGGGGTGGCTAGTCCAAGATGCTGAACAACAAAGTTTGGTTTTGGAAAAACACCATCATTATGGGAATGTACACGCGGTAGAAAAACTACGCCAATCCATTGAGATATGGTATGCTACAAGCGAATATTTGCGACAAGAAATGAATCCGAATTTTAGGATGACCGACCCTTTTAATCCAGTCCATATGATGTCCTTTTCAGGAGCTAGAGGAAATGCATCCCAAGTACATCAATTAGTAGGTATGAGAGGATTAATGTCGGATCCACAAGGACAAATGATTGATTTACCTATTCAAAGCAATTTACGTGAAGGACTGTCTTTAACAGAATATATCATTTCTTGTTACGGAGCCCGAAAAGGAGTTGTGGATACTGCTGTACGAACATCGGATGCTGGGTATCTTACACGGAGACTTGTTGAAGTAGTTCAACACATTGTTGTACGTAGAACAGATTGTGGCACCATAAGGGGCATTTCTGTGAGTCCTCGAAATGGGATGATGCCGGAAAGAGTTTTTATACAAACATTGATTGGCCGTGTATTAGCAGACAATATATATATAGGACCACGATGCATTGCCGTTCAAAATCAAGATATTGGGATTGGACTTGTCAATCGATTTATAACCTTTCAAACACAACCAATATCTATCCGAACCCCCTTTACTTGTAAGAGTACATCTTGGATCTGCCGATTATGTTATGGCAGGAGCCCCACTCATGGCGACCTGGTCGAGTTGGGAGAAGCTGTAGGTATTATTGCGGGTCAATCTATTGGAGAACCGGGCACTCAACTAACATTAAGAACTTTTCATACCGGTGGAGTATTCACAGGGGGTACTGCAGAACATGTACGAGCCCCTTCTAATGGAAAAATAAAATTCAACGAGGATTTGGTTCATCCCACACGTACACGTCATGGGCATCCTGCTTTTCTATGTTATATAAACTTGTACGTAACTATTGAGAGTGAAAATATTATACATAACGTGACTATTCCGCCAAAAAGTTTGATTTTAGTTCAAAATGATCAATACGTAGAATCAGAACAAGTGATTGCTGAGATTCGCGCGGGAGCATACACTTTAAATTTTAAAGAGAGGGTTCGAAAACATATTTATTCTGACTCAGAGGGAGAAATGCACTGGAGTACGGATGTATATCATGCACCGGAATTTACGTATAGTAATGTACATCTTTTACCAAAGACAAGTCATTTGTGGATATTATCAGGAGGTTCGTGCAGATCTAGTGCAGTCCCTTTTTCACTCCACAAGGATCAAGATCAAACGAACGTTCATTCTCTTTCTGCTGAAGGAAGGTATATTTCTAGCCTTTCATTAAATACAGTAAATAATGAGAATGATCAAGTGAAAGACAAAAGTTTGAATCTTTCTGGTAAAAAAGAAAGTAGTATTCCTGATTATTCAGAATTTAATCGAATCATATATACGGGGCATTGTAATCTTAAATTTCCTTCTATTCTCCGCGATAATTCTGATTTTTTTTTATTGACAAAGAGGCGAAGAAATAGATTCATCATTCCATTTCAATCGATTCAAGAACGAGAGAAAGAACTAATGACCCGCCCCAGTATTTCGATTGAAATACCCAAAAATGGTATTTTTCGTAGAAATAGTATTCTTGCTTATTTCGATGATCCTCAATACAGAAGAAAGAGTTCGGGAATTACTAAATATGGAACTGTAGGGTTGCATTCAATCCTCAAAAAAGAGGATTTAATTGAGTATCGAGGAGTTAAAGAATTTAAGCCAAAATACCAAATGAAAGTAGATCGATTTTTTTTCATTCCCGAGGAAGTTCATATTTTACCCGAGTCTTCTTCCATAATGGTACGGAACAATAGTATCATTGGGATAGATACACGAATCACTTTAAATACAAGAAGCCAAGTAGGTGGATTGGTTCGAATGGAGAGAAAAAAAAAAAAGATTGAACTAAAAATCTTTTCTGGAGATATCCATTTTCCTGGAGAGATGGATAAGATATTCCGACACAGTGGCATCTTGATACCACCGGGGACGGTAAAAAAAAATTCTAAGGAATCAAAAAAATTGAAAAATTGGATTTATGTCCAATGGATCACACCCACCAAGAAAAAGTATTTTGTTTTGGTTCGACCCGTAATCATATATGAAATAGCGGACGGTATAAATTTAGCAACACTTTTCCCCCAGGATCCATTGCGGGAAAGGGATAATCTAGAACTCAGAGTTGTAAATTATATACTTTATGGAAATGGTAAACCAATTCGGGGAATTTCTGGCACAAGTATTCAATTAGTTCGGACCTGTTTAATGTTGAACTGGGACCAAGACAAAAACAATTCTTCTATCGAAGAGACCCGCGCTTCCATTGTTGAAGTAAGTGCAAACGGTCTGATTCAAGATTTCCTAAGAATCAACTTAGTGAAATCCCATACTTCGTATATCCGAAAAAGGACTGATCCGTTAGGTTCGGGATTGATCTCTGATAATAGGTCGAATCATACCAATATTAATCCATTTTATTTTATTTATTCCAAGGCAAGGATTCAACAATCACTTAACCAAAATCAAGGAACCTTTCGTACGTTGTTGAATAGAAGTAAAGACTCCCAATCTTTGATAATTTTGTCATCATACAGTTGTTTTCAAATGAGTCCATTAAACGATGTAAAATATTACAGTGGGATAAAAGAACCAATTAAAAGAGATCCTCTATCTCCAATTAGGAATTCGTTAGGCCCTTTAGGAGCAGCCTCTCAAATTGATAATTTTTATTCATTTTACCATTTAATAACTCATAATCAGACTAAATATTTCCAACTCGACAATTTAAAACAGACCTTTCAAGTATTTAAATATTATTTAATGGATGAAAACGGAAGAATTTATAATTCCGATATGAACATACTTTTGAATACATTCAATTTGAATTGGCATTTTCTACATCATAATTATTGTGTGGAAACATCCACAATAATTAGCCTTGGACAGTTTATTTGTGAAAATCTATGTATAGCCAAAAAAGGATCGCACCTAAAATCGGGTCAAGTTATAATTGTTCAAATTGACTCTGTAGTAATAAGGTCGGCGAAGCCCTATTTAGCCACCCCAGGAGCAACTGTTCATGGACATTATGGAGAAACCCTTTATGAAGGAGATACATTAGTTACATTTATATATGAAAAATCTAGATCTGGTGATATAACGCAGGGTCTTCCAAAAGTGGAACAGGTCTTAGAAGTGCGTTCGGTTGACTCAATCTCGATGAACCTAGAAAAGAGAGTTGAGGGTTGGAACGAGTGTATAACAAGAATTCTTGGAATTCCTTGGGGATTTTTGATTGGTGCTGAGCTAACTATAGTGCAAAGTCGTATCTCTTTGGTTAATAAGATCCAAAAGGTTTATAGATCCCAGGGGGTGCAGATCCATAATAGACATATAGAAATTATTGTACGTCAAATAACATCAAAAGTGTTGGTTTCAGAAGATGGAATGTCTAATGTTTTTTCACCCGGAGAACTGATTGGATTGCTGCGAGCTGAACGAACGGGGCGTGCTTTGGAAGAATCTATTTGTTACCGAGCCATATTATTAGGAATAACGAAAGCATCTCTAAATACTCAAAGTTTCATATCCGAAGCGAGTTTTCAAGAAACTGCTCGAGTTTTAGCAAAAGCCGCTCTCCGGGGTCGTATCGATTGGTTGAAAGGTTTGAAAGAGAACGTTGTTCTAGGGGGGATGATACCTGTTGGTACCGGATTCAAAGGATTAGTGCACCGTTCAAGACAACATAACAACATTCCTTTGGAAACCCCAAAGAAGAATTTATTCGAGGGGGAAATGAGAGATATTTTGTTCCACCACAGAGAATTTTTTGATTTTTGTATTTCAAAGAATTTACATGATACATCAGAACAATCGTTTTTAGGATTTAATGATTCCTAAGAGCGGCTTCATCCTTTAATGATAGTAATAAAGATAATAAAATAACCAATGGAAAGAAATGCACGGTTTGGATCTGTATCAACGGCCAATTTCCGTTAGAAGAGAAGGTTCCGTGGGAACAATTATTTATTTCTATTTTCAGAGTACTTCATCTCTTTTTTTCAAAGAAAAAAAGAGAAG